TAGAAAGATACAAACTGAATCGAGATCAATCTACAATATGTATATGGATCTTCATAAATGTTAATATCAATTAAATATATGGAATGTACATAGTATCTCAATTCTATTTCTTTGCTTCATCTATTTGTTTCCTTTATCTATTTTATTTTTGTTGATTCCAATCAATCTGAAATAATCGCGAGGCAACTCTTATTATTTTCTAATTTATAGAAAATTAGAAAGTAATCTTTTTTTTAGCATTTCAAAGAAGTAATTGATTGCGCGGTTTACAGGGTTCTACGGTAACTTCTTCGGATTTCGAAATTCGAAAAGGGTTATCCTATCGATTTTGAATCCTTCAGCCATGATAGCAAACGCGTCAATAAAGCACAGCAGAAATAAAAGCCAATACAATTTCGGAATGAAGATATTTTTATTAATTCAATTTTTGAATTCGAAATTGAATTAAATTAATGAATTCAATATATTAAATAATTAATAAAGATTATTTATGCTTTGCAAAACGATCTATAAAAAAGTGATACAATTTGATTCCCCAACTCAATTCGTAGTATCTCTAGAGTCCACTCCTTCCCCATATTACGAGTGAAAGGGAAAATGTAAAGACTACCATTAACGCAGCCCAAGCGAGACTTACTATATCCATGTGAATTATGTCCCCTATCTCTCTGAATATGAAGGAATTATTCCATTAGTGTTTATTAATAATAGTGGAATCACTGGTGCAGAGTCAAAAGGGGATTCTGACCCAACACCCTTGATGAAAGACTCCAATAAATATGAAAAATGAAACTGCAGTTACGCTTTTCTTTTGAAGTATCAAAGGGAATGCTACTAATATATATATGTAGGAATACTGATACCTATTCTTTATTTTTCTTGTCCTTCATTATCATTAAGTAAAAGAAAAAAGCCGATTATCCATCCAATCTAATTCAAGACCCGACCAGTAGACACGACATTAGTAATGGAAAAAAATCGGTAACTCTTTAAACTCTTTATTTGATATGATAGCCCTTCCACTACTATAATCTTTCCTTGAATCCTAAATACAACGAGTTACGGCACTTTAATTTAAAGAAGGGAACCCCCAGCTGTTTCCAATCAAGAAAGTCTCAAGACTACGCGTGTTTTGCTGGGAAAAATTTGGCGAGTTATAACAGCAAAGGAGAATAAAGAATAAGGGATTTCGAGTCTTGTCTTTTGTTAATCAGGCGACACCCAGATTTGAACTGGGGAAAAAGGATTTGCAGTCCCCCACCTTACCGCTCGGCCATGCCGCCAAAACGATACCAAATAGATGAAAATATTCCCCTTTATTTGTTATTTGTTTTTTTGGGGGGGGCCGGCTCCTTCCCTTCAATTAATTTTATAGTATCTCAAAACACCCAATATCTAAATACCTCTCTTTTCTATTAAAAAACCAAATGGGAATTTTTTTCAGTTACAAAAGCCAAAATTCAGAACAAATTGGAACCATTAACTATATGACTGTAAATTCATGACCCACTCTTGGATTTACATCTCAAATTGTCTTTCCCTAATGATAAATGATATAAGAAAATCAAAATTGATATATAACTAATCAGTCTTGATTTTTTTATTGAAAAAAAAACCTTCTCAACTCAATTTCAATTATAATGTCAATTATTAGTATATGTAAACCCCAAACATAAGTTGTGTTACACAGTTAGCTTATGGGGTATATTATTTGTGTATGATGCCTGTTTATAGGGAATTGGCGGACACTTGTCGTACTGCAATTTAGATTGATTAGATTGAAGAGAAAATAGAAATTTTGATTTTTGATAGAGTACGACATGTGCTGTCCCGAGTAGAAGTATGCAATAAAGGAGAGCGATGTATGGATAGATAGCTATAGCAGCGCGGGTTTAATAAATACAAGCCTTCTTATGCACTTCAATCGTATTCTAAAAATAAAAATTCTACGAAAAAAAGAGAAAGGAGTTCTCTGCAAATCATTTTTGGAACAATGGAATTCACGAAAGAGTTAAGTACTAAAAAAATTAACTTTCTATTGTTATATTGTTTCTGATTATTATGTCTTTATCTCCGTGAATGGATCAAATCCCGAATCCGTTTATTTTTCTGATATCCAATCGGATTGGAATATGTAATATCATAATAATGGTATAAAGTGAATTTTCTATTCTAGACAAAATAAAAAAAAACTCCATAATTCTAAGTGGAATTTATCAATTCCTTTCCGTTTGGATCTGTCTCTTAGAAATTCTAATTTAACTAAGTCTAAAATTAAGTCTAAAATCATCTTTTTTCCTCCGTTCATACGTATTTCATACATTCCATATATATGGAGTTGGGTAAAATTTCATGTGATTCAGTAAACAGAATCGAAATTCCATCATTGCTAGATCGATTCATATGATTCAATGCAGAATGAGAAAAGAATGGGATTTTTTGATAAATGGGAAATTCAAAATGCTCGGTGACGGAAATGCGGGAATGTCTACAATACCCG